TCATAATTATCTATGGCTGTTTATGTCTCTAGCATGACCACTTGAAAAATGTGGAGGAAAGTCGGGCAAATGGCCGATACTACTGGAAGGATTCCTCTTTGGATAATAGGTACTGTAACCGGTATTGTTGTAATTGGTTTAATTGGTATTTTCTTTTATGGTTCATATTCCGGATTAGGTTCATCTCTGTAATAACCGGATGAACTGGTTTATAGACATGAAAGCATAAGAACTCAATGGGATCCCCCTCGAATCAGCCAAGGAAAGAGGGGATGGGTCCCGTTGAGTTCTTATAATCATAATATTTTTTTGTATAAATGTTTCAAAAAAAACCACACTTTCTTATGATTGATACTCTCTTATGATTGATGTTTTGAAAAATTCACTTCATTTATTGATTCAGAACATCTTTTACTCAAAAGTATCTGTGAATACTTTAAAAATTAAAACAAAGAAGGAATCACTCGATTTCCGTTTTTTGGATGACTCACAATTCTATATAGTTCCATATATATGGATTTCTATCGATTAGATATCATGCAACCCTTATCTATACTAATAAAATTCTATACTAATAAAATAGAACCCTACTTTATTTAATCTTAGTCTAATCAAAGTTTCCTTTTTTCGATTTTAGAAATTCTTCGAAATTGAAGAAGTTCTATTTGTTCAATCAATTTACCTATATTTTTGTTTGTCCACTACTTAACATGATAAATCGAAAAAAAAAAAAAAAACGGAACCTACGAATAGGAATTTTTGACGAATAGGATCAAGAATCATTATTAATTCGACCCAAGAAGGGGTTGTGGAAAATCCCTTTTCTTGTGTCAAAAACTAGGAGACGCACAACCCCCCCCCCTAAACCCTTTGTTCCTTTCATTTATGCTTTGGTTTATATTCTCCGCTTATTTATCTTTTGTTTTGATTCTATTTAAATATAAAATATAAAACTACGGATTCATTCTATATCACTTCGATTTGGATTGAAAAAACAAAGAAAAGATAAGTAAAATAAAAATAGTCTTCTTCACAATATACACATCATGACCAGTATAAATAATTCCCGAAATCCGAAAAAAGAAACAAACAAAATTTTTTTGATCCTACACAATTACATAATATAATTGCCAACAAAAGTTTATTTCTTTTTATAGTTTGATGTTGAAAAATCCGCGGATCTAGAAATTCATTTCGGCCAACTGAACCTTCTCAAACTGTTTCTTTTTAAGAACCAAAAAGATTTGTGCCAAAATAACAGATGCCAAGAAGAGCAAAAGGCCTTGGACACGTAATGGATCTTGAAGTACTACTTCTGCATCCCCCTGACCAAATCCGCCCACATTAGGATTACTCGTTAATGGTTGATCAAGTTTGATGGATTCGCCCTCAGAAACAAGAAGTTCCGGCCCTGGAGGGATAATATCAACCACTTGACGCCCGTCCGATGCCTCCACTATGGTTATTTCGTATCCCCCCTTTTGTTTTCGTATAATTTTGCTTACTATACCCGCTGCTGTAGCATTATAAACATTATTGTTACTCTTGCTCCCGTCGGGATAAATCTGACCCCTTCCTCTGTTCCCGCCTACGTATATGGGATATTTTAAGAAGTGAACATCTTTATTAGTAGCAGGGTCCGGGGAAAGAATAGGAAAGGTGATTTCACTATATTTCTGACCAGGAACAGGACCTATCACAAGAATATTTTTTTTAGTAGGGCGGTAACTTTGAAAAGACAGATTTCCTATCTTTTCTTTAATCTCGGGCGAAATACGATCGGGCGGGGCTAGTTCAAATCCCTCGGGTAAAATAAGAACAGCCCCCACATTTAAAGCTCCTTTTTTACCATTAGCAAGAACTTGTTTCACTTGCAGATCATAGGGAATTCGAACAACTGCTTCAAATACAGTATCCGGAAGTACCGCTTGTGGAACCTCGATATCCACGGGTTTATTAGCTAAATGGCAATTGGCACATACAATACGGCCCGTTGCTTCTCGTGGATTTTCATAACCCTGCTGTGCAAAAACGGGATAGGCATTTGAAATGGGTGCCTGAGTTATTATATATATGATGAGCGATAGGGAAATGGATCGAGTAATCTCTTTCTTTATCGACGAAAAGGTTTTTTTAGTTTGCATGGTCCAATCATTGATCCCGAAATTTTCTACAATAAAATTAGGTAGGTCACTAGTAGAGTTCCCTATCTATAATTTTGATATTTACTGAAATAATTTTTCTGAAATATTGGAGAAACCCCTTTACTGGGTAGAAAGAATAGGTACAATTTTGAGTGTTTTGCTTATGTACAAAGTAACAAATATTATAATTGGGCCGTTCGATAATTTTTCAGTCATTCATTGAATGATAAATCACCACAAGTGAAGGAGATACACGATTTAAATAACGAAAGATCCAATATTTAAAAATTGTATCTAAAATGACTGGAAAAGTAGAAACAAGACCGGATATAATTTGATCATTATGAGCAAATCCAAAATCTTTGTAGACAGAGCCAATCATTAATTCCCAACCGTGGGGCGAATGGAATCCTATACATAAATCAGTTAATAAAAGAATAGAAAAAGCTTTTATTGTGTCGCTTAAGTTATATAGGAATTCTTGAACCCAAGAGTTAAGAATAACAAGTTCTTCATTACCTAGAATAGAATAACCACTTAGAATAACGAAACAGATTATATTTGTCGAGAAGTGTAAAATTGTATGGATACGATCCTCATTGTGCATCTTGATCAACTGGGTCGTTTCTTTGTAGATTTCGACGCGAAGCTTTTGTAAATGCGTTTCTGGGTATTCCTTTATCATTTCCTCCAAACGAAGGAGTTCCTCTAAGTCTATGAATTTTTTTAGAATACTCTTTTCTTGAATATCATTCAAAAAAATTTCGGATTGCTTAATATCCCACCAATTAGTAATCCAAGATTCCAGACTTTTTTTAAATGAGAGAGAGATCCACCAAGGCAAAAATACTATAAATGCAAGATATAGAAGGGAAATTAATACTTTCTTTTTTGCCATTTTTTCGTCTGTGAATTTTTGAAGTTTTAATGAACTCACCCCATGCGTCGACTTTATATGATACTAATATTTCTATCAAGCATAAGTTATATCCCACGTCATCGAGCCCATTAATCTATTTCGAAGTTTTTATTTGTGATGCAGTAGAGTGGTTAGATTAGTCCTTGAATCTAGAAAGAATACAGAAATAGAATAAAAAAGAGCCCACTTCAAATTAATAATTAATATTAGTTAGTTGGATTTGGAGATGAAAGAGCTGCCGTTCTATTAAATAAAATATCAAATATTTCAAAAAAAAAATGATAGACACAAAAATTTTCGTTTTAGGGTTGCTTCGTATACGTTTACTTTGGCTCGAATAGGCATTCAGAACAAATTTCCGTTACGTTAAGTTGTGGTATAGAAAAAAAAGAAGGTTCTTGAGTTTTTTCCCTCTTGCAAAGGATTCCGTTTTCAGTTACTTTTTTCAAAATACTTCAATTGGTACGCGCAAGAAATAGGCCAATTCAGCAGCTTTTTGCTCAATTTCTTGTGGAGTCAAATTCTCATCAGTACGCGTCAAGGGAATGGCCCCCTGGCCTCTGATTTCCATATAAAGGACCCGACGAGCAAAAAGACCTTCTTTATTTTCTATTCTGATGGACTGAATATCTTTCATAAGGAATCGCAGGAATATGCGACGGTTTTTTCCAGGAAATCCCCAACGAAAAATACACACTATGCCCTCTTTTATATCGAATCGATCATAACCACTACCTACATTCCACAAAATTGTGCACCACAAGTAGGAGCTAATAAAGAGACCCGCGATCCCATAGAAAGACATCACGATCCCCTGCGGAAAAAAATTTATTTGCTGAGAAGGAAATAAAGATATAAAATTCCTACCAAAATAACTGGAGGTTCCAACCAATACAAACCCTAATGAACCTAAAAAAAGAATGAGGGCCCAACCGAAATTACTTATTTTTCGAGATCCCGCTATAAGTTCTATCCATATACGTTCTGATCGCCAACTCATACTCTCACTAGACCTAGTTGCATTTTATTGGAATTGGAAGAATAACAAAAATAAATTTTATTTTACTTTTTTTGTTTCCGAAGTAACTCTCATCAACCAGCATTACTATGATGTGAACCTTTTATTTTAGAAAAATTCATCGAATTACTTAGATCCAAACTAAAACAATAACATCTCTTTCATACGATTTCCTGTAGATATCCACATATAGATATATTGACTTTACATTTCCGAAATTCTTCTCGCTACGGATCCGCTTGAAAATTGTTATAATCCATTTACCCTTATATCATGTTTACGCATACATAAGAGCTTATGCTCGAAAGAAGCCACATGTTATACCCTATTCTACTAAATAGATAGGGGTGTTATGATCAAAGTAAGCTTTGAAAAAAAAAATGGATAAGAGTTGTCCCTGATAGTATCTAAAAAATCTTGTTTTTTTGAACATGAAGAGATAAAGAAACCATTGCAATTGCCGGAAATACTAAGCCCACTAAAGGCACAAAAATGGAGGGAAAGTTGTTGAGAGTTATCATTGAGTGGGTACCTCGATTTAATATTTGTACCTGTTATTTTTTTTTATTGTTTTATATTAATATTTTTATTTTAATCTTATATTGTTAAAAAGATATTTTTAAATTCATATATAATAATTCTATTTATATATATATTATATATATATAATTATTATATTATACTAATATTATAGGTAAGTATACCTAAGTGAGTATATACCTAAATAAGGAATATATAAGTATATGTTTTATTGAATTTTTTTTATAAGTATTCAATAAAAAAATGTGTAACTAAAAAATATGTAAATAAACGGACTTATTCACCTTTCTACACGTTTCTACACGAAATATATATGTATGATAATCCACCTTTTTATTATTCATATTATTAGTTATTTTCGTGCTCTTGTCTTATAACT